AACGAAACAGTGGCCCGGCCCATGTACCAGTCAGTGGGAGATAGCTACTGCAGCTCTGCTATACATAGCTCGCTGGCAAGACATTGCTAGCTCAGCTCTCTCCGAGACCCTTTCCTTTAGGCTACGGGGAATCTGATTCGCCGCTTTCCCCCTTTCTGCTCTCGAATAGTACGGTACTAAAGGTCCTCGAGCACGAATCAAGTGACTTGTTGAACGGTTGTTCTACTGTACAGTGGGTGGGGGCTAGGAAGACCTATGAAATGACCCTTCTTTCCAAGCCAAGAAGGAGCTCTTTAAACGAATTGGTTGAAATTATGCTCGCTCGTGAGCGGTGAGATATTTCCCCCGCTTCTTCGCTACTGAAACGGCGAACAGCCCTACTGAAATTCTATCTACTTTCTACAGTAGTGAATTCTTCATTATTTTCTATATGTCGATGTCGTTGCTTTTGACTCCACTACATCTTCCTCATTTGATTTGCCTTACAAACAAGGGGGGTTTGTGTTTGATTGTGAGTGATCCAGCAGGATAGGTGTGTCTTACATACAGAACGGGCACTCCGGATCTGATGCTGAGTCCTTCATTAAGCTGGTTCAGTTCGGCCGCCATGTTACTTGGCTTGCTAAGAGAGTGCAGCCATAGCAGTAGAGAGAAAAGAAGGAGCAGAAACAGAGATTTGAGAAAGCTGCCCTGTAGTTGTGTAGATCTGCAGAGCAGAATTCGAAAATAAGAGACCGAAGAGTCAACAAGGGGAATGAGATGCAGATCTGAAATCTGCAAGTCCTTTGGACAGAAAAGAGGATAAGAGCTCGAAGAGATGAAGTTGATCGAAGAAGAGTCGAAGTCAGAAAGGAGGATAGGGAAGTGAGGGTGAGAAGAAGACGGCCTATTGTTGAGTTGGGGGGGATGGAGGGACGGGTCAAGCAAATCAAAAAAATATACGATTGATACCACCACCCAATCGGCAGCGACGTGGTGCCTGCTATTGGGTTGAAAATCAAAGGATCCGGGACGAAACAAAGCTTACTGCATACTGGATACCAACAAAGCAAGACATCAGAGCTGCGAGCCTCTCGTGCTCTTTTCGGGGCGTTCTTCTCCAAGCTACGAGTGCCTATCCTCTCCTATCATCCTAGCCTCTCGTTCCTCTCCCGGTGGTCGAGTGACTTCGTTCCTCTACTCGCCTCTCGTTCTTGTAGGTAGAGCTCCGACCTACGTGGGCTGCCAATAGGTTAGACGGAGGGGTAGAAGCGAGCTTTGTGTTGCCCTGTTTCCTTCCTGCCGAGTGCAGCGAGCAGGCCTTCTCCACTCCCTCCACCCAAGCAGGGACGGGACGGTAAGTAGAAAGAAAACCTGGCCTGGCCCCTACCAACCCCCAACCCGGTTAGAAGTAGATGCTAGAGTAGAACAACACGGGCGGAACGTATCTCCCTGCCTTCTACTGGACTGAATAACCAATGTTTGTTGATCAAATGAAGACTCTTGGTTTGGGCTTGGGCTTTAGAAGCAACGAAGGGGATTCTTGATTGCAGAACTGACGCCCGCCCCTAAGAAATAGATGGATTTTTTTCCTATGAGCAAGTAAAAGGGATGAGAAAGCAGAAACCTTAGCAAGCTCAAGCTTGCATTCATCGACTACATCCGTTGACGTCCCTTCTACGGGCATTCATCGACTCCGACTCTTCGATTCGTGGGCCGGCGTGTAGTGAAAGGGACTCCCGCTTTATCACCTAGGGCATCCTCCCTCGTAATGAGGTGATCTTTGATGGAACGGCCTCTTTTCTGCTCAACCTCTAGGCTCGTTTCGTCTAAAGGACTTGACTTTATGAACGGGACTCGACTTTATGGAGAGTCTAACCAACTCGAAAAGAGTGGTGTAGGACTATCGGAGCGGACGAAGCCCCCGTTCGTGCAGAAGGGATCGAGTCGCGTAGTTCTGACCGTTATGGTTGTTGGAGTAGAGCGTCCGGTGAGGGCCGTCTCTGCGAGTAAAGATAGAGACATGGATAGGAAGAAGGTGCTTCTACGAAACAAATCTCCAAGCCTTTCTTTATTGATGAAACAACGAGACTTGGCTTCTTTTTGTTCTAGAAGTCACAACCGGTTAAGGATTTCGCACTCTTCTTGTTCTTGTGTGGCTTGAATGCGAGATCCACAGCTCTTTCTAGAGTATTTTGATTGAACAAAAGTCTATTCACGGAAGAGTTTCGGTACGACAAGAGACAATAGCCATAGTTGATAAAGACGTTCTACTATAAAGAAAGCAAGAGGAAGTAGACCTCAATAGGATCCCATCTCCCTACGGCCGGAACGAAAAGTCCCCAACAGGACTTGGTTTACGTGGAGCCACACGATCCCAGTCACGGTAGGGTGAAGATCACTCTTGCTCACTCGGTTCCCTGCACGATACGAGTCTCGGTCAGCTGCTCAGCACAGTCACGGTAGGGTGGTATGAATAAAGAACCTGAGCTCGAGAAGTCTCGAGGGGAGAGCTCCCTTCATAGCTCGACCCGAGAGTTCCTTCTATCCTCTAAGTGAAGTCGTGTAGTCTCCCCGAAGAAGTCGTCCTCGGGGAGGACTTCGAGTGTAGCACCGACACGTCTCGAGAGCTACAGAGTGACGTGTTTTATATTATCTCTCTCTGTCTCGAGAGCTCAAGAGCAGTCTCGCCCTCGGTCTCCCTCGGTACAAGACAAGGGTTATTGGGATTGTTAAGGAAACCCCTTAACAGACAAGGTGTGTAAGAAAAGAAGCTATGCGCCCTTACTTTACTTAGAAGCTCCCTCGCCCTTACTTTACTTAGAAGCTCCCGGAACGACCTAAAGAGTCACGTACGAAACAGAGGGGCTTTGGGATTCGAACCCAACTGTTCCACGACCCCCTCATGTCATAACACGACGACTAACATATCGACTACGAATGACCACCACTGTGCGTATGGCGTATTGCTTTCGATTCATCTCACTCGATCGATAGAAGGAGGGTAGGAGTATGCTATTCAATGAATCGCCACGCTATTCTCTCCTATGTTGTATCGCTCTTCTCTTGCTTCTCACTAGTCTTTTCGTCTCACTACGCTTTTTGCTCTTCTAACAAGTGAACTCAATGCCAGGGCGTGAACACGTCTTGTAGCCTATTGGGCTTCTACGAAGGATCTCTCCCATCAATGATTCTACTAGACTAGGCACTTGCTGCTTCTGTGATGAGTGCCTCGATCTGACTATTTAGTAGTCACTGCTATGGCACTCTTTTTCTTTCCCGCGAGGCCGGGCGGATACACGTTATGAAGGCGGCCCACGCCTTTGTCGGGGTTTTTCAGGGGGAGGTTCTAACTAAAGGCAAGACTCCCTCCCCTTTGGAAACTGTTCCTTGAATAGATAACGTAGCCCTTCAAACTCGGCTGGGGAGTGAAGGAATGCATATACCGCTCGCTACTCCTTTTTGTCTCCCTCCTTGACTTGTGTCGCGAAGCTCCCCTCGTCTTGCCATCAACAAGTCGCTACAGGGTTTTTTCCGTAGACGGCCCACGCCCTTGCCCTTGTCAGTGAAGGAAGATTCGTTCCGTATATTTCACGAAGATGGAGTCGACGTTCCCGGCCCGCAAAAGCCGGACAGCAGCTCGTGAAGTCGGAGTCTCAACTACCACTACTATGCTACCATACCACACAACTACAGCCCTATTTCTAGCTGTAGATGAATGGACCTGGGAAGATCCCTTTTGCCAATTCCAGCAAGTGTAGCTTGGGCAGCTCGGGGGAGCGGCACAAGCTACACGCCTTCATTGTCTGGCTCTAGTTAATCCCATGCTTCGCCAATCATTTAGGAGTACGTAAAGCTAGTTCAGGATAGGTATGGAGAACACCCTTCCTTTCGGTGGTTAGACTTCTTCCTCTATTAATTAGCGTACTAATGTGTCTTTAGCTTTTCCCTTGGCGTATTAAGGCACCAAAAGTAGCTTAGTTGGCTGTTTTAGTAGCTTAGAGTGACACAGAGGATAAAGATGACTAAGCTCAATCAAGAATTATGAGAATAGCTAGCTGAGGTAGTCCCTTTATCCGTATCGAAATAGTATAAAAATAGAAAGGAAAAGATATCACTAATGAAAACTCCTCCTGCGCCTGAAGGACCCGGATTTCCCCTGTTGACTGCATCTTCCTCCCCAACCATAGGAATGGTAAGAGAGGACCCGTCCACCTTTCCTTGCTACTCCGATCCCGCCTTTACTGCCAGTAATGCTCGATTCCCACCTCCCGCCTCTCCATCCGCCGCTTCAGAAAGAATCTCACCCTTCCGCTGTCCCGTATATTCGATACCTACGGAGTCAATCAGTGAGGGAGGGAATTCCAGACTTAACAGCCTTCCAACGTCATTCTCTATCCTCCGAATCAATCTCCGACTGCCTTCTTGATCGACCGCCCCATTACCTGCCAGCCCCTACCTTTCATTCGAATGTCGACCCGGCTCTCGAACCACTCCTCTTATAACCTCTTCCGCCTTCCCCTGCTCCCCAGTGACTCGATCGAGGGCTTATTATTATGGAAACAACGTAGGTCGATCAATCGCTAATGTATAACCTTTGAAGCGCTTTCATTGGAACCGATCAATAGGCTGTTAGGGCTTTAGCCCAGGAACCAGATGCCCAGAATAAGTTGTTCGACCTTCGGAACCTGGTTATGAGATTCGATCGAGATTCCTTGTTCGATCTTGAAGCAAGCATTAGTCGTCCAGCCTTTAATGCGAAGTAGGAGGAATAGTCGTGATTTCACCATTCGAATAACCTTGAAAAAAGCCTTCCTCAGCAGATTAGGTTTTCCCACTCGAAACGGATAATGTTTCCTCAGTGGACACCTAGCCAATGAATCCCTCCCCACTATTTGATATTGAATCCCCGTCTTCCCTGGCATGAAATACGAATATTTCCTCTGATGTTGGAGGATCAATTGCGGAAAGGAAGACTAAGCATTGAATGAACTGCCTTCCTCGGCCGGGCAAGCGGCGTGGAACCGGGGGGAAGAAATGAGCTATGTATCCAGTCGATTCATTCTCGGCTAACGAGAAAGGCGGCTAGAAAAAGTGATCTAGACCGGAGACTAATCGGCGGCTAACTCGCCCATGTATGGTTGACTGTCCCCCCCTTCGGTACGGACGCATCCAATGCCGGATGGATGAACTTCAAGCGATTCACTTCCCTTTCCCAAGTGCGATTATATTCATATGCTTCAATCTTCATGATCTTGTTTCGCCTCCGTTTCGTCGTTATGACGTAAATCCGTGTCCGGTCGGGTAATCCTAATCATGAACGACTTGCCTTGTTTTGATCGATGCCGCATTTTTATGCGAATAAACCAACGAATTCCAGGGGCGGCCCGCGGTCGAGAGCGAAAGGGTTGGTGTGGCCAACCTTATTCATTTAGGGCGAGTGGTTGTCCCTCCCCCTAAGTATGAACCTACTGAGGGAATGCGAGACATTAGTTGGGATTGAATGCCGGGTAGCGAGAACTAACTTCGGGAGTAGCAACCCTACCCAGGACTTGAGCAGCAACCAGCAGTAGCGATGGATTCGGGCGAGTCTCGATAGCCAGATAGCAGAAGCTCAATCATTCCTCATTCACTTCGAGCCATAGATGATAGCATCGATAGCTATCTGTATGGTTCTACTTGAAGGCGTTTCCCTGGCGGGACATCTCAGATTCCGGGGAAGGATGAGAGGAGAAAGGATTGAAAGGCTGATCTTGATGGCAATCGAATGACTCTTCCCTACTCGTCTGATAGTTCTTTCAATCGACTCCCCTACTGTCGTTCTTTGTTCCTCGTGGGTAAGGGGACAGAATTCCGGGATTGCCACCGGGTTCAAGCTATTCATGTAGAGGTGGGATGGAGAGAAGGTGGAACTAGCACGGGCAAGAATCACCGGGAGAGGGGGAAAGGCTCTCGACAAACCCTCTCCCTTCATAAGGTCGAGTGGGCTCCGCCCCAGATATTGAATCACCTGTCCCAGACCCTCTCTCTAGTGGGTGACTCCTTTTCGTTTTCGACCTTCTGCTAAGAATCCCCTAATGAATCCTTTTCCTCTGAACCAGATGCCGAATCGGGGGAAGAATATAAATAATCAGAAGTAGGAGTATCTATCCAACATAGACTCCTCTAATTGAGGGATAGATAGTATTGGTTGTGGATAGGCGATGCTTGAAGTTCATCTGTTTCAACGTTCATTAGCCGGGCGGGAATTGCAGAAAAGAATTGTTAGTCGAAGTCCAGTGAATGAGGCAGAAAGGGGGGGAAGAGCTCCCCCTCTTGATTGGAAAGGCGGTACGAGAAAAGGAGGTTCCACTGCGGATGCTGCCGACCGAACAACTTATCTGGAGTATCCTTTCCCCGGTGGCGGGTGCGTAACCATGGATCGTGCTGGAACTATGGATCGTGCATCGATCGAATGACCAACTATTCAAAGGGAGGCCTGGTTAGGGGCATTCGGAGGCCCAACTGCTGATTCGGAAGGCAGGAGGAGTTCATCTGCTGAGGATGCCCTACCTGATCCATTTCAAATCCTGCCACTAGCCGAGCTTGAATCCTCGTAACCTGCCGCAACTCATTGAACTCCGAAACCGTCGAATGGTAGGAATTTCTCGACTCAAACCACCGGCCAGTCAGGAGCATTTTGCATAGTTGATGCTCCGATTCGCGAACCTTTATGGCACATTTTGAAAAGTGGACTAGCGACCTTTTTTTGATTTTAGATGATCGAATCGATTAAATACTCAACACAAGATTCGAGGTTGATCAGCTCTACTTGAAACTTCACATCCAGGGAACAGGTGGCTTTGTTAGGCGAGCGAGCTGTAGAGTTGAGTTACGTGGCTTCAAAACCTTGAAAAACCCACCATCACTACGGTCGGGTCCGCTTGCACTCTTCCTCCGCACCTCGTCTCTGAACAAGAGCTTTCGCGCGCAGGTGGGTGTTGAATCTATGCCGATCCCGATTCCTCTCCATCTTGTCCCGGACAGGCGATATGTGATCGACACATGGGCCCTAACTCCCTGCCTGTCGAACGAAAGGCGGCTCGGTTCCGCTTTCTCCCCGAGAAAGCCTTCCGGAGATGTCTTTCACAGGAAAAAGGTTTCAGGCTGCTTCCGGATCTCTGGGATCAGTGATAGTTCGGAACCTTCGTCAGAGGAGGTCGATCGACTAAGAGAATGAGATGAATGCCAAGGTCTAGAGACTAAGATCTTGATTCTGAATCTATCTATTCCTTTCCCCGGCTGGGTCGTTTTCCACACCACATAAGGCTGAGTCCGGGGAATGCTTTATCTCATCAGTGCATAGCTTGAATTCACCAGCTATCGATCTTCTGCGACTGACCTACGGACTATATCGCTCCTCTCCTTCGAGTCGAGACTCCTCGCCATCCTATTCCTCGGTGGTTGATGCCGGAAGGCAAGAGGTGCAGGAGTGATAATTGTCATCTCTTGAAATAGCCCCACCCCCCCCTATTACGTGGTCCCATCCCCTTGAAGGAGATTTCTCGGGCGTCATTCTGGTTGAATCGTTCACTCGCCATTAAAAAGAGAATGCAGAAGGGGTGGGAAAGGAAGAAGAGGCCTGTCGAGCTGCAGTCACCGGGTACGGTGACTTGTTGCCAGCACCTGATTGTTTTGAGGAAGTTAAAGCAGTAGTTGAAGAGTTGAAAGAAGTGAACCTAAGTACGAATGAGGAACCCCTTTTTACGTACATCACATCCTCTTTGTCTGCTGCAGAAGACTACGTCTTGGTAGAGTTATTGAAAGAATACCGTGATGTCTTTGCCTGGTCATATGAAGAGATGCCAGGTCTATCACCCGAACTCGTGACTCACAAGTTGCCCTATTACGTAAGGGGGGACCGAACTTGACTCCTGTGAAACAAGCGGCCAGGAAGTTCAGACCCGAACTTGAGATAGAGATTAAGGCAGAAGTGGAACAATTATTGGCTGCCAAGTTTATCCGAACTGAGAAGCATCCAGATTGGTTAGCAAAGGTCGTGCCGGTAAAGAAAAAGAATGGGCAGATTCTTGTGTCGATTTCCGGGACCTCAACAAGGCCTGTCCCAAGCGTAGAAAAGCCTCTAGTAAAATCAAAGGCGCGCTAGCGCACCTTTGCACTCATAACATTATCTCGACAATTTCATTTTTGAGTTTGCTGGATTGAGAGCCATCTCCGAAAAGAGAAGTGCGCTCTAGCGCACCACCGCGCATATCTACGGCTTGAAATTGCTGGCTGGAAAGAACTTGTCGTCAGCGTGTGGTGCGCCAACGTTTGCTGGCTTTCA